TAGTTAATGGTTCAATTTGTCCTGAGTTAGTTATTGTTTTGTGAAAAAAAAAAAAATAATAACTTTATTTTTCATTTCAATAGATTCAATAGAAATAAATAAGAGAGGAGGTTTTTAGGCATTGTGTCTTTGAAGATACTGTACGATCAATTGAAAGTATAAATACAATCAAAACAAGTTATTTTCGGAAAGGTATTAAGAAAAAATGGAATCCAAGGAGGAAGTACAATAAAAAAAAAGTTTATTAATCTAGAAAATTGTTCGTCTAGTTTATCTCATTTTGGCGGCATGGCCGAGTGGTAAGGCGGGGGACTGCAAATCCTTTTTCCCCAGTTCAAATCCGGGTGTCGCCTGATCAACACAAGACTTAAAATTCCGTATTATGTTGGGCCGATATATAACTCAATTCATTTTTTCCTTCACAGACGCAAAAGAATTGTTGATACTTGCTTGATTCTAAGCATCTATCGCTTCTCAAAACTCAGCGTTAAGTCCTTGGGTCTAAGAGTCAAGATTCTAGTGGAAAATTGTTTTGAAGGACTTCAAATACAATATAGTGTCTACTGACTGGATCTTATCGATCTTAGCTTAAATTGAACAAATTGAACTAAGTCGGACAGGCAAGCGAATTAGTGGGTGTGAAAAGAGCAGCAAAAAACTCTGGATACAGACTCATGAAAGTCTATAAATGCGTAGGCATTCAATCCATATTAGATTGACTGGGTAATTGGCTTTTTTATAAAAAAGTGCAAACAAAAAGAAAGACTTTTTTCAGTAACCTGTAGCCAAGAATGAAATAGGCTATCCCCGGGGCAAGAGCGACAATCGGGAGATAGTAAAAATGAAATAGAATAGGAAAGAAAGGTATGAACGATTAATCCTCATTCCATATTGAAGATGGCTTTTACTTATGAAAGTCAACAAAAGAAACAATATATTTTATTATCTATGTGTTCAATTAATAACATTCCCTTACTGCTTCTAAGAATGGCAGCGCCTCTTTTGTGTGGACTTAATGTTTCCCGGTTCTACTAGAAAAAAAATGGATAACCTTGTTCGAAGTATATTTAAGTATATTTAGTGTATTGATTTATCAAGAGTCTTGGTTCAGAATCCTTTTTGACTGTTCACTATTGATCCACTATTATTAGTGAACAATAATGGACTAATTCCTTCATATGTATCGAAATAGGGGACATCATTCACATGGATATAGTAAGTCTTGCTTGGGCTGGTTTAATGGTAGTCTTTACATTTTCCCTTTCACTAGTAGTATGGGGACGAAGTGGACTCTAAGTACTATTAATTAAGTTGATGAATCAAACTTTATCAATTGTTTTCTAGATAGTTCTGTAAAGTGCTTTAAATTATTATCTCTTTTTATTTAATTCAACCATCTTTAGTTGAAAGTTCCATTGTATTCGGGTCTGGTATAGTAATGTACTATATGAATAATACCCTTTTTTCAATCAAATAGATATTTCAACGATTCTACTGCTTGTATTCCGAAAGTAAAAGGGATACAGAAAGAGAGTCCAATCGAATTCTTCCTAAACTTATAAACCAACCAACTTTTACCACATATAGATATAACGCCAATGAGTAAGAGCGGATCCCCCCCTTTTTTTTCTTTTTACTTCCTTGATTTTATTCTTTCGATGTATATTATATCAGGATTCCTAGTTCATATTTGAACTAAAAAAACTAAAAAAAATCGAATGGGAAGACTAAGAGTTGTCTTTTGCTTTTTTGAGCTTGATTGGAATCAATATAAATCAACTGGATGAAACAAAGAATTAGAATCGGGTTAAGATTACATATACCTAATTCCTATCACATATATGATATCTGAAGATCAATATTTTGCGTAATCTATATTAATCAATCCGAAGAATCCAACTTTCTATACTTCACTAAGAGAAAAAATAAAGTATGGTAGAAAGATTAATATATTTCTTTCTACCATACTATCAGGTCTCAGAGAATACTGCTAATTGTCGTTCGCTCATTTCATTAAGAATCAAAACGCGAAGCTTTTATTTATTCAATCATTAAGAAGAACTAAGAAAACAAGTTTCATTCAAATTAATTATTTTGACTTACGGTTTTTACATATATGATAAGTAAAAAGGCAGTAGGAACTAAAATGAACAGTGCAGTAGCAATAAATGCAAGAATATTTACTTCCATAATATCATTATTTCTTTTTTTTTTTATTTCGCAATAACTCAGGATTTAATCCCATAGAGATGAGGAATCAATCTTTCGCCGGTAAATTCAACGAGATGAATTACATCGGGATAATATTGAATCAAATCAATATGATGAATTAAGCAGATCTGAGCTATCAAATGGATTTATCGTCAAGAATTGAATAGTATAACATAGGAAGGTCCTTTATTCATAGCGAATAAAAAAAATGCAGTTAGAGTATCTACTGGAATTCTGAATATGCTGCTCCCACTAATTGTACTAATTCACATCTGTCTCTCTCCCACCA